CAAAACCTGTTAGGTAATAGTATTATTTACTTTAGTTACCCTAGAGTCACAAAAACTATGTTGAGAGTTTGGTAAACGAAAGGATAAACAGATCACCTGTTTAGTGACAAAACAGATTATCCATTTTATACATTGGAAAAACGCATTTAGTTATTTTCAGACAGTCGGGTAATTATTTAGTTCAGACTGAAAATTGATTTAGAGGAGTAGAAGGAGGTACGCCATGGATAGAGATCGAATTTTTTGGATTATTCGTACAACGATGGGTGTCTTTTTTCCATTGGTTGTTGACGCGTTCAACTTTCTCGGCGCCGTGCTGGCACGTAAGAAGCCCCCTACGCGCAAGTTCCTTTTTTCCTTTTATGTTGACGTGTGCAACTTTCTCGGCGCCATGCTGTCACCCATGAGGGTAATCCGCCCTCCGCGCAAGTCTCAGTATTCCGACGCGGATTTTGTCCGACTGGATCTTGATGCCAGCGTTTATAAAATGCTCTGGCAACTCGATCTTACGCCCCTCGTGGAGCGTATCGTCCGCCGCGTTGATTTTCAATATCACCAGCACGGGGATGAGACGGTCGAGGAGGAGGTTTGCTACGTGGCATTCAAGGAAGGTATTCGCTATGGCAATAGGCGTAGGCACCTTTTTCGCCGCACCGAGAAAATGTTCCGAACTGCGGAAATTGCGGCTTCCGTACGGCAGCTCGAGGCTTGTCAGAAAGCAAAGCAAACTCTCCAAACCAAAGCGCTCACTTTCTTTTGGGGGGGTGTGCTCTTTTCGTTACGTACTTGAGCATCCGGATAGCGGATTATGGACAAATAAGTGAACGCCCTTATTTTGTCCCGGGATTTGAGTTCCTGGAAACGGGAACTCTTGACTCGACTTGGACCGGGCCTCGATCTATTTACCCTTGGCATGATCGAAGGGGAAAAATTGATAAAAGAGCAAATAAGAGCTCCTTCTAAAAAATAGACTGGCCTGGCGAACTGCCCGGGCGTGCCTGTTCAAATGAACAAGAAAACCCTGGCAACCATCCGCAATGTGGATACTGGGTGGGTGCTTTGATCGTTTTGCAAACCTTTGAGAAGCCCGCAGTCTAAAAGTCTCAGCAAAGACAAGAGAACGAAAACGCGTTTCATTTCATACGGTCACTATAATACAAAAAAAAAGAAAAGTAAAGAGAATGTACTATTACTAACTAGATGCGCTGGATAAAGAAATATCCAGCGTTTGAGTCAATTGCACTTTATTTTTCATAATTGCACTTCATTTTTCATTTAGTTCAGTTTGAGTTTATTGTGATTCTGTAAAATGAAATTTCATCAATAAGAGTGAAATATAAATAAGAGGAAGGAGTCTTTATGTCACGTTACCGAGGACCGTGTTTCAAAAAAATACGCCGGCTGGGGGCTTTACCGGGACTAACTACTAAAAGTCCCAGAGACAGAAAGGATCGGCGAAACCAATCGGGGTCTGAGAAAAAATCCCAATATCGTATTCGCCTCGAAGAAAAACAAAAGTTGCGTTTTCATTATGGTCTTACAGAACGCCAATTGCTTAAATACGTTCGTATCGCCGGAAAGGCCAAAGGTCCAACTGGGCAGGTTTTACTACAATTACTTGAAATGCGCTTGGATAACATTCTTTTTCGATTGGGTATGGCTCCGACTATTCCGGGAGCTCGCCAATTGGTTAATCATAGACATATTTTAGTAAATGGTCGGATCGTAGACATACCAAGTTATCGCTGCAAACCCCGAGATACTATTACGGCAAAGGATGAAGGAAAATCGAAAGTTCTAATTCAAAATTCTCTCGATTCATCTCCTCAAGAGGAATTACCAAACCATTTAACTCTTGACCCAGTGCAATATAAAGGATTAGTCAATCAAATAATAGATAGTAAATGGGTCGGTTTGGAAATAAATGAATTGCTAGTCGTAGAATATTATTCTCGTCAGACTTAAACCGAACGAAACGCAAACTTTTGAACATGAAGGTAAAGTGCGGACAACTTTGCTCCCTTTCGGGGAAGTAAATTAACTAAGGGAAAGAGAAATAAGGGTTTGAGCCGTATTTTTCTCTTCCCCTTAGCATAGCTCGAGGGGGAGATTTTCTTTCCTTATTTCCCCATTTCTTTCTTGTCGTTTACATGCCGCAGCCATTAGGAATAGAGAATCAATATCAAAGAAAGGTCTAACTGTATGGAAGAATGATATCGATTCTTATTTGATCTATTGTGGTTAGTAAGATCGGTGCGTTGGGGGAAGGTACGGAAAGAGAGGGATTCGAACCCTCGGTAAACAAAAGCCTACATAGCAGTTCCAATGCTACGCCTTGAACCACTCGGCCATCTCTCCTACATAAGGATTATGACCCAAAAACCAAGTGAATTGCGAGTCATTCATCTTACTTATTGGGTAGGTACGACTAATCAACTCTAACGATAAAAAGCTATCAAAACAGAAAATTTTTCCTCCAAGTCAAAGAAAGATCTTTCCTTCGAGGCTCCCGAGAGAAAGAGAAAATCGGTTTCTTGCGAAAATTTTGAACTCTTCCTGTGTGCAAAAACAATGTTCTCTTCTTTTTCGGCTTATCTCTTTCTTCTCGATTCAATCCATCAATTAGAACTTCGAACAAATCAACTGATTGAGGGATCTATATTTTGTAGACTATGATTAATGGATCTCTTTAGATCATCATTCTAGTTAGACTACGATTCCATATCCTAAGAATTCTCAAACTCCTTTCCAATCCAGTTTTCGAGTTATCAACAACAAAGGCCTATGCCATCGATCTAGTACAAATTTCTAAACTCTCTTTTCTATTGGATTCTTTTGTTATTTTGATTGTTATCCTGTATCCCCGCTATGTACACAACACAAAATAAAATAGGCGGTTATATTTTCCTCTCATCATAGACTGATTATGATTATTCGATCCTTTTTCTTCTTTGGCTCCTAATTCAATCAAAATTTCGTGGGTTCTTCTCCTTCGTTGGTTAGACTATTCCATTAGAATGAACTCGAATCAGGTTTCAATATTTTTTCGTTCTTATCAATTCCTGTGAAAAAGGAACAATTTGAATTTTTGAATAGAAGGCACATATTTTTTTGAATTTTGAATGAATCTATTTTTATGTTATTTCGTACTGTACCACTCTTTTCGTTGTGGGATCATGTTTCCATGAGAGAGGGAATGCTAAGAATTTTAGAATGTATTGCTGCCTATGCCTAGACCGCGGATAAATGGAAATTTTATTGATAAGACCTTTTCAATTGTAGCCAATATCTTATTACGAATAATTCCGACAAGTTCCGGAGAAAAAGAGGCATTTACCTATTACAGAGATGGTGCGATTTGATTTTTTATTCCTCTTAGTCTTACGAGAAAGACACATGATTCGGGATCGCAATCAAAGGAAAAAGAAATCTACGCTTGTTGAAGGTAAAGTTTGGAAATCGAACAACTCCTTCTGTTGTGTATCCTCGATTAATGCAGCCTCAGATACTAAGTTTGAATTGTCGATTCTAGTATTAAGCTAAAGGTGTATACCTATAGGTTCGTTATTACAGGTCAATCCTACTCTACTAGTCCCAATAGGCAGCATAGGGGAAAAAGCACTACACCCGGGAATCCCTAACACAAAAACTTTGTGATGCACTCTCCCTTTCCTTCGGGCTGGGGACTAACAAGAATGGTTGGGACAACAAACATCCATCGTGTTTGTATTTTGGATACCCGTAGAACCGTCGAAGGCTGTTGAAGTGACTCATTCCCGGAAATTAGGGGGCGCTGAGAACAAAGAAATTGTTGGAGTTATCATTTCGCGCTAGTACCAATATACTAGATGTTAAGAAAGGATCTCTTGCAGGAAGGTTGGCTAGAGATTTCTTGTAAAAACACCAGCCCTGTTCAGTTCATAATGAGAAGATTTTGATCTTTTTTGATTCCCTGTATTATTTTCATTATGCACATACGAGAGGAGCCGTATGAGATGAAAATCTCATGTACGGTTTTGGAACGGAGATTTTTTGAATTGAATGACGACCGTAACGGATGTCGGCGCAGTCCGAAGGAAATTATGCGGAAGCTTTGCAGAATTATTATGAAGCTATGCGACTAGAAATTGATCCCTATGACCGAAGTTATATACTTTATAACATAGGACTTATCCACACAAGTAACGGAGAACATACCAAAGCTTTGGAATATTATTTTCGAGCGCTAGAACGAAACCCATTCTTACCACAAGCTTTTAATAATATGGCCGTGATCTGTCATTACGTGCGACTATCTCCACTATAGAAAGAAAGGGGGGAAAGAAAGATCAAATCCGCTAGTAAAGACTAGAAAAAAAGGCTTTCTACCTATGCATCGTCTAAAAGAACGATTTTTATGAGCTGTAGAAAAGAACGGAACCTTCTTCGACGTCGAAATATGAAGAAAGCGATATGCCCAGCTGTTTTTTTCTATGGATAAAGGATCTAATTGATAGAGTCAGCGCCGTAAAGATCAAGTCGCGGAGTTTTGTACCGATACAATACTAACTGCTTACTTAGGTCATGATGTGCGATAAATGTTAGGAATCCACTTATGTAATAGAGTGAACCTACTAACGACTAAGGTATTGAGCAGCGGTGTAGGATCAGATCCCAAAGATAGTAAGTCTTTCCTTGAAAGTCTTTTTCAAAAATTCTATATAAATTTCGATATAAGATGAAATCGAGATAGTTAACTTTCAAAAAATTAGAAGGATAGGATAAATGCCTATGCTTTATTTGTAGGAAGGTGGGAGCGAAGATAAAACTAAAACAGATTATTCAGCCAAATTTCAGATTTAAGTTTGAAACTCATGTCATTAGCTGCTTTTGGTTAACACGAAAAATGGGATATCTATAATAAATCTTATTCAATTCATATAGGGTCGATTCCAATTGGATACCAAAAGAGTTGACTGTCGAGCCGTATGAGGTAGGAAACTCTCAAGTACGGTTCTAAG